CCGGCCCTTACCGAAGTATCATCCTCATTTTACTAGATGACTTAGGTCTATGTCAATTAAAAGAAACGCAATAGTAGTAAATGAAAAAAGTTTTGGACCGGGAATTTCTTGGATCTTCGAAAAGAAGACTTTATAAGTTTTAAAATGAAAAATGATATAGATTCTAAATAATTCAAATTGATATTTCTTTCTCATTTGTACGTGTATGATATATCCCACAAGACTTGTATATAATAAGAAAAGAAATTATAGTTTGTAAAAGCGTAGGATGAATGACAAAAGATAATGAATTCTTGAATAACTAAAAAAAGGTAAGGTGTCAAACGGACTTTTTGGGGGAGTAGAGTTGGGGATAGAGGGACTTGAACCCTCACGATTTTAAAAGTCAACGGATTTTCATCTTACTATAAATTTCATTGTTGTCAGTATTGACATGTAGAATGGGACTCTATCTTTATTCTCGTCCGATTAATAAGTTCCACCAAGGATCTATCAGACTATGAAGTGAATCATTTGATCAACACAAGGTAGTAAACTCCATTTGTTAGAACAGCTTCCATTGAGTCTCTGCACCTATCCCTTTTTTCTCGCTTTCTAAACTCTGGTTTGTTCGCGTAAACTAGGATTTGGCTCAGGATTGCCCATTGTTAATTCCAGGGTTTCTCTGAATTTGAAAGTTATCACTTAGTAGGTTTCCATACCAAGGCTCAATCCAATTAAGTCCGCAGCGTCTACCAATTCCGCCATATCCCCCTTTTTGATCTCATTATAATGTCTTTCCACTTTTCTTAAAAGATTCTATCATTTTTGTATTTGCAATTCAATATGGTTATATATTATATAACATATATATATTCTTCCTTTTCTCATCTTTGTCTTAAATTTGAAGAAATAGTAGAACGGTCGATTCTTTTTTTTTTACTTCCCATGAACCATGAAAAGAAATTTATGATTATTATTGAAACTTAGAATTCGACTTCGTAGATTTGAAATTCTAATAATTCTATAATATTAGAAATCAAATAAAATAAAAAGACAAAAAGTATCAAATAATAATAATAGCATGAGGTTAGAACAAAAAAACAAGAATTTCAAATCAGATAAGATATCATTTAACTTAAAAAAAAAAATAAGATTTCTGATCTAATTAAGATTTTCTTATTTAGATTTCGAAACTAATGAAATCAAAATTAGAAAGTCGATCTATTGCTATATTCTATTAATTAATTAAGGTTATGTTTTATTTAGTTAATGATAGTCACTATTTCTTTGAGCTATATTCTGTTCTAGAATATATAGAATATGATTAATTCGAAATAGATAAGGAAAAATATTAATAGAATAGTTAATTGATACGATCTAGTAGTTTAGTGAATTTCTATGTATGCGCTATTTTATTTGAGCCCGCTTAGCTCAGAGGTTAGAGCATCGCATTTGTAATGCGATGGTCATCGGTTCGATTCCGATAGCCGGCTTTTCCATATTTTGTCGTTTTTTTACATGATTTTTAATGTACTTTAAAAATCAAAGAAGATTGAAAAGACTTCTTTCACCTTTTTCCAAGAGTTACCACGCCATTTATATTATGTCATATAAACTTCCATATAGGAATATATATTGGGTAAAAGGGTTAGATCTTTGCAAAATAAATCAAGAAAATAAAGGCAAATTTTTGTGATTTATTTGATTTATATATATTGTATATACAATAAAAAAAAATCTGTATATTGAGAGAATATATCTTCTGACTCTTTGTATTCCAATAGTTTATTGGAGTGGATTTCACGTCATTTATCATTATCATTTAGTTCAGTTTTAATTTTGTTTAGTTTTGTTACAATTTCAATAAAAAAAGGAGTCTTTATGTCACGTTACCGAGGGCCTCGTTTTAAAAAAATACGCCGTCTGGGGGCTTTACCGGGACTAACTAGTAAAAGGCCCAGGGCAGGAAGCGATCTTAGAAACCAATCACGCTCCGGAAAAAAATCGCAATATCGTATTCGTTTAGAAGAAAAACAAAAATTGCGTTTTCATTATGGTCTTACAGAACGCCAATTACTTAAATATGTTCGTATCGCCGGAAAAGCCAAGGGGTCAACGGGTCAAGTTTTATTACAATTACTTGAAATGCGTTTGGATAACATCCTTTTTCGATTGGGTATGGCTTTGACTATTCCTCAAGCGCGCCAATTAGTTAACCATGGACATATTTTAGTTAATGGTCGTATAGTTGATATACCAAGTTATCGCTGCAAACCCCGAGATATTATTACAGTGAAGGATGAACAAAACTCTAGAACTTTGGTTCAAAATCTTCTTGATTCATCTGCCCCCGAGGAATTGCCAAACCATCTGACTCTTCACACATTCCAATATGAAGGGTTAGTCAATCAAATAATAGATAGGAAATGCGTCGGTTTGAAAATAAATGAATTGCTTGTCGTAGAATATTACTCTCGACAGACTTAATAAACCTAACTTAAGTAAAAAAAAGCACTAAAAACAAGAGTTCGGACAACTCCCCTTTGCCCTCTTTTTTGATTAAAAAAAAAAGGTACAAGGTAAGGGATTTTGTCGGGGAATTTTTTTCCTATTCATGTATCATAGATTGGTAGGGAGGTTTGGATCCCTTGTTTGCTCTTCCCAGCATTTTCCGTATCAAAGAAATGTAGATTTTATATCTATTCTTTTTTATTTGATTTGATACATTGTGGTTAATCACATAAGATTGGTGAATTAGTTGAAAGTACGGAAAGAGAGGGATTCGAACCCTCGGTAAACAAAAGTCTACATAACAGTTCCAATGTTACGCCTTCAACCACTCGGCCATCTCTCCGACATCAGGATTATGTCTGAGTACCTGGGTGAATAGCGAGTTATTCATCGTTTTTTAGATTATGGTTAATAGAAACCTTTTTTGACCGGAAAAAATGGGAAGTAGATAGAATGTTTTTTTATTTTAACGAGTCCGCTTTTATGTTAGTTCGTACTATAAAATTCCTTTGTTTGTGAGACAATTTTCTCACAAAAGAAAAGGTAAAGGAAATAAAAAGAGTTATAGAATGGATTACTACCTATGCCAAGATCGCGTATAAATGGAAATTTTATTGATAAAACCTTTACAATTGTAGCCGATATCTTATTACGAGTCATTCCGACAACTTCCGGAGAAAAAGAGGCATTTACTTATTACAGAGATGGTGCGATTTGATTATCATTATTTTTTTTATTTCTCGCCAATTTGGAATAGAAAGAAAAACGAGTATTGAAAAAAAATCTACGCTTTTGAAGGTGAAGTTTATAATATAAAAAAAGCAATCCCTTCTGTCATGTATCCACGATTAATGCAGCCTTAGATGCTTCAATTGTGAATTCTAGTATTGAGCAAAAGGTTTTTACCTATGGTTCCCGTATTACAGATCAAACTAATACAATATACGAATAGGAGGCACAGGGGAAGAAGCACTACGCCGAGAAATCAACAACACGAAAACTTTCTTAAAAATGATTCCTTTTCTTTCTTCTTCTTTGGGATTGGGACTAATTAAAATGGTTGGAACAATAAACATCCATCTCGTTCGTACTTTGGATACCCGTATAACCATTGAAGACTGTTGAAGTGACTAATTCCTGGAAATTTAGGGGCGTTGAGAACAAAGAAATTTTTAGAGTTTCCTTTTTTATTTTTATCTAGCATGAACCCACTTGGTAGTAAGAAAAGATCTTTTGCAAGAAGGTTGGCTAGGGATTTCTTGTAAAAACATTAGCCCCGCTTAGTTCATAATGACATCAAATTTTTCCATATATTTATTATTTTCATTATGTACCTAAAGGAGGAGCCGTATGAGATGAAAATCTCACATACGGTTCTGAAACGGAGAATTCGTTAAAGCGAATGACGACCGTAACGGATGTCGGCTCAATCTGAAGGAAATTATGCGGAAGCATTACAGAATTATTATGAAGCTATGCGACTAGAAATTGACCCCTATGATCGAAGTTATATACTCTATAATATAGGCCTTATCCACACAAGTAATGGGGAACATACCAAAGCTTTAGAATATTATTTTCGGGCATTAGAACGAAACCCCTTTTTACCACAAGCTTTTAATAATATGGCTGTGATCTGTCATTACGTGCGACTATCTCCACTATAGAAAAAAAGAACGAACAGCTAGTCACTGAAATACTAGAAACAAAAAAAAGGGCTTTCTACATAAGCATCGTCCAAAACGGTTTTTTATCAGCTGTAGCAAATAACTAAACTTCATAGATCGAAATATGAAGTGAAGACTAGATATGCCTAAATACTTTCTTTCTATGGATAAAAAAAGATTTAATTGATAGAGGAAGCACCGTAAAGATCAATTGGAAAGGTTTTGGACCGATACAACAAGAGCTGCTTATTTATATCATAATATGAGATAAATCTTAGGAATCTACTTATGTAATAGAGTGGATCCCCTAAGGTATTGAGCAGCGGTGTAGCATCAGATCCTAAAGACAGTAAGTCTTTTTCTTTTTTATGAAGTATGAAAAAAAGTCTTTTTCAAAGATTCTATATAAATTTTTATATGAAAGCGGGATAGTTACCTTTCAGAAAATTCTAATATCTAATAACAGTGGACATGCCTTTTTTTCTGAAGGTAGGAGAAAAGATAAAACTTATTATATTAATTAATAATTAAATCAAAATAAAAGTTTGAAACTCATGTAATTACTCTCTTTTGTTTAATCCAAGAAAAACCGAATATCTATAAGAAATCTCATTCAATTAGATATAAAGTTAAAGTTGGGTAAAGTTAAAAAACTGGTACACCAAAACAAAAGAGTTGGTTGTCGAGCCGTATGAGGTAGGAAACTCTCAAGTACGGTTCTCAGGGAGGGAATTGACCCGCCTATTCCGACCGTGGAGAACAGGCCATTCAACAAGGAGATTCTGAAATGGCGGAGGCTTGGTTCGCTCAAGCCGCTGAGTATTGGAAACAGGCTATAAC